TTGGTTTATTCTGCAGCATCAAACGCTACTCATAACCTGGGCTTGAAGGAAGTGAATTTATTTATTAGTCAAGCTGAAGTCAATGGGGGTGCTATTGTGAAAAAGTTAAGACCTAGAGCTCGAGGACGGAGTTATCCGATAAAAAGATCCACTTGTCATATCAAAATTGTATTGAAGGATAGAAGAAAATCATTTATAAATTTATAATTATAAGTGCTTATATTACCTATAAATGGTATAAAAATATAAAATAAAAATATGGGACAAAAAATAAATCCACTTGGTTTCAGACTCGGTACAAACCAAAATCATCATTCCTTTTGGTTCGAACAACCAAAATATTTTTATGAGGGACTAAAGGAAGATGAAAAAATAAGGAATTGTATCAAGAAATATGTACAAAAAAATAAGAAAACATCTTTGGGTTTCGAAGGAATTGCACGTATAGGAATTCAAAAAAGAATCGATTTGACCCAAGTAATAATATATATTGGATTCCAAAATTTATTAATAGAGGGCCAAACGCGAGGAATGGAAGAATTACAGATGAATGTACAAAAGGAATTTCATTCTGTGAACCGAAGACTCAACATTGCTATTACAAAAGTTGAAAAACCTTATGGCCAACCTAATATTCTTGCGGAATATATAGCTTTACAATTAAAAAGTAGAGTTTCGTTTCGAAAGGCAATGAAAAAAGCTATTGAATTAACTGAACAAGCAGATACAAAAGGAATTCAAGTGCAAATCGCAGGGCGTATCGACGGAAAAGAAATTGCGCGTGTCGAATGGATCAGAGAAGGTAGGGTTCCCCTACAAACAATTCGCGCTAAAATTGATTATTGTTCCTATCCAATTCGAACTATCTATGGAGTATTAGGCATAAAAATTTGGATATTTGTAGACGAAGACTAATGGACCTTTATTTATCTTTCCATTTGGTTCAGTGATAGAAGACAAAATTACAAACTGTTTCATTCTTTTTCCATTAAATCAAAGAAAGATTAACAATTCTATAAGGTTGAATAAAAATTAGATTGATCATTTATATTTATATTTAGTATAATTAATTGCTATGCTTAGTGTGTGATTCGTTAGTTTTTTTATTTAGAGTTGCTAGTTGGGATTCAAAAAACAAAAAGAATTGACCGACCCCTACTATGTATTATGAACTTAGTAACTATATAAACTAATAACCAACTTATTGCTTCGTATTGTCGAGATTCCAAGAAACAGTCACTATATGACTGGATCGATCATATAGTTGTAGCAACTGAAAATTTTTCCATTTCCATTTATATTTATATAGAAAAATCTGATTCTCGGTTGTGAAACAAAAATGGAGGGATGTGGATAAATAGAAGATGATAGAAAGAGAGAACAAAAATATCAATGATATATGATTCCAATATGTATGGTCTATGAATCATCTCATAAAAGGCAGTGTGATAAAGCATCAATACTGATATAAATAAAATAATAAAGAGCCCAGGGTTAATAGAAACTGAGGAGATTGATCCGCACGGGAACAAATTTTTTTGGGGGCTCCATTGCAGAATTCAGGCCTAACCATTAATGGCGAAGCTATGGGAACGACAGAACCCGTGATTGTATAGGATTCTATTGAAAACGAATCCTAATGATTCATTGGGTGGGATGGCGGAACGAACCAAGAACAAATTGATTTATTCTAAATGGCCGCGGTGGATTAACCAGACGAATAAATAAAGAAAGAGTCAATATTCGCCCGCGAACCTTTATTTATTGGTATATTGGTATTGGATTAAATTAATATATGAAATTAAAAATTAATATATTTTGGTGTGATTGATAGGAGTAAAAATAATAATTATCTATAAATATACATAAAAAAAAGATATACGTTCGACTGTATATCTTGTATATACAGCTTACTATATAACAATAACAAATGAAATATCAAAAAATCCCATTACTCTATTACTAAGTGTATTATTTATTAGATACATGTGTATCTGGAATAGCATTGAATCATTTCATTCGCGAGGAGCTGGATGAGAAGAAACTCTCATGTCCGGTTCTGCAGTAGAGATGGAATTAAGAAACAACCATCAACTATAACCCCAAAAGAACCAGATTTCGTAAACAACATAGAGGAAGAATGAAGGGAGTATCTTGTCGAGGCAAACATATTTGCTTCGGCCGATATGCTCTTCAGGCACTTGAACCCGCTTGGATCACGGCTAGACAAATAGAAGCAGGACGGAGAGCAATGACACGATATGTGCGTCGTGGTGGAAAAATATGGGTACGCATATTTCCCGACAAACCTGTTACAGTCAGACCTACGGAAACACGTATGGGTTCGGGGAAGGGATCCCCTGAATATTGGGTATCTGTTGTTAAACCGGGTCGAATACTTTATGAAATGGGCGGAATCTCGGAAACCGTAGCCAGAGCAGCTATTGAAATAGCTGCGTGCAAGATGCCTATACAAACTCAATTCATTATTGCAGGATAGGGGTATAGAAGTAGACAAAAAGGTATTGAGGATGAAAAACGCAAGTTTATTTATTTCTGGACAGATAATATTTCTTTTTTTTTTTTTCCTTCATTCTTTGTATTGAAATAACAGATTAAAATAAAAATGATATGATTCAACCTCAGACCCTTTTGAATGTAGCGGATAACAGCGGAGCTCGAAAATTGATGTGTATTCGAATCATAGGAGCTGGTAATCACCGATATGCTCATATTGGTGACGTTATTGTTGCTGTAATCAAAGAAGCAGTACCCAATATGCCTCTAGAAAGATCAGAAGTAATTAGGGCTGTAATTGTACGTACATGTAAAGAACTCAAACGTGACGACGGTATGATAATACGATATGATGACAATGCCGCAGTTGTTATTGATCAAAAAGGAAATCCAAAAGGAACTCGAGTTTTTGGTGCGATCGCTCAGGAATTGAGACAGTTTAATTTTACTAAAATAGTTTCATTAGCTCCCGAGGTATTATAAATACTAGTGGATTAGACTAGGATCTAGTAGGGTATCTGAAATAGATCAATTAATAGATTGTGTCTCACGCATATACTTTATAAACTTTATAAAAATGTGAATAATATATAAATGAAAATAAAAGAAAGAAAAAACATGTTGATTATATCAAAATTAGGAGGTAACAATAATTATAGTTCTTCATGGGTAAGGATACTATTGCCAATATAATAACTTCGATAAGAAATGCTGACATGGATAAAAAAGGAACGGTTCGAATAGCATCTACTAATATCGCCGAAAACATTGTGAAAATACTTCTACAAGAGGGTTTTATTGAAAACGTTCGGAAACATCAAGAAGGTCACAAATATTTCTTGGTTTCAACCCTGCGACATAGAAGGACTAGAAAAGGGACATATAGAACTATTTTCAAGCGTATCAGCCGACCCGGTCTACGAATCTATTCCAACTATCAACGAATTCCTAAGATTTTAGGCGGAATGGGGATTGTAATTCTTTCTACTTCTCGGGGTATAATGACAGATCGAGAAGCTCGACTAGAAAGAATTGGGGGAGAACTTTTGTGTTATATATGTTGATCCTCCCCCTCGGGTATCCTAATTTTATCTCTAACTTCCTTTCCATTTATTTGTGAAATAGAGAGGAAAAGTTAGTTATATAACCCTTCCTCTATTAGTTTATTAGTTGATACTTCAGGGGGGTTACCTGGAATGAAAGAACAAAAATTGATTCATGAAGGTTTAATTACTGAATCAACTCCAAACGGCATGTTCCAAGTCTGTTTAGATAATGAAGATCCAATTCTGGAGTATGTTTCAGGGAAGATCCGGCGACGGATACTACCAGGAGATAGAGTGAAAATCGAAGTAAGTCCTTATGATTCAACCAGAGGACGTATATATAATTTATAGACTTCGCAAGAAAGATTTGAACGATTAGGTGATGCTTTAAATATTCCTTTCGTGGGGATACAATTCGACGTTACAAAACCAATAAATTTATTATTATTATTTTTTTTTTTTCAAGGAGTAGATTCAGAATTAAGGTAAGGAATTCTAAATATGAAAATAAGGGCTTCTGTTCGTAAAATTTGTGAAAAATGTAGACTGATCCGCAGGCGTGGACGGATTATAGTTATTTGTTCCAATCCGAGACATAAACAAAGACAAGGGTAATCTTTCTAAAAAAGAACTTTATAAACTAAAGGAAGGATTTTTGTAAAAAAAAAAGAAAGGATCCGTTTTAGCATGAGATAGATATCTCCGTATATTTCTGTATATTTCTGACTCATATTTATGAGATAATAAAATATGACAAAACCCATACCAAGAATTGGTTCACGTAAAAATGGACGTAGAATACCAAAAGGAGTTATTCATGTTCAAGCGAGTTTCAACAATACCATTGTAACTGTTACAGATGTACGAGGTCGGGTGGTTTCTTGGGCCTCCGCGGGTTCTTGTCCTTCTAAATTAAAAGGCCCAAGAAAAGGAACACCTTATGCTGCTCAAGAAGCGGCTTATATGGCTATTCATACAGTAGTGGATCGGGGTATGCAACGAGCAGAAGTTATGGTAAAAGGCCCCGGTCTCGGAAGAGATGGAGCATTACGAGCCATTCGTAGAAGTGGTATACTATTAAGTTTCGTACGTGATGTAACACCTATGCCACATAATGGATGTCGACCTCCTAAAAAAAGACGTGTGTAGAAATAAGACTTAAACAGATTTCAAGAGAAAAAAATGATTTAATGATCTGATCAAATAATAATATTAGTATGGTTCGAGAAGAAGTAGTGGGATCCACTCGAACATTACAGTGGAAGTGTGTTGAATCAAGAGTAGACAGTAAGTGTCTTTATTATGGTCGTTTCATTCTGTCCCCGCTTATGAAAGGTCAAGCCGATACCATAGGTATTGCCATGCGAAGGGCTTTACTAGGAGAAATAGAAGGAACATGTATCACACGCGCAAAATCTGAGAAGGTACCACATGAATATTCTACGATAGCTGGTATTGAAGAATCAGTACATGAAATTTTAATAAATTTGAAAGAAATTGTATTAAGAAGTAATCTCTATGGAGTTAGAGATGCATCCATTTGTGTCAGGGGTCCTAGATGCGTAACCGCTCAGGATATCGTCGCGCCGCCTTCTGTGGAAATAGTTGACACAACACAGCATATAGCTAAATTGACGGAACCCATTGATTTGTGTATTGGATTACAAATCAAGAGAGATCGCGGATATCGTATGAAACCCACAAATAACTCTCAAGATGGAAGTTATCCTATAGATGCTGTATCCATGCCTGTTCGAAATACAAATCATAGTATTTATTCTTATAGGAATGGGGATAAAAAACAAGAGATACTTTTTCTAGAAATATGGACGAATGGAAGTTTAACTCCTAAGGAAGCACTTTATGAAGCTTCTCGTAATTTGATTGATTTATTTATTCCTTTTCTACAGGCGGAGGAGGAGTACATTCACTTCAAGGAAAATAAAAACAGGTTTACTCTACCCTCTTTTACCTTTCAAGATAGATTAACTAATCTAAAGAAAAACAATCAAAAAGCAATTCCATTGCAATGTATTTTTATTGACCAATCAGAATTGCCTTCCAGGACCTATAATTGTCTCAAAAGGTCCAATATACATACATTATTGGACCTTTTGAGCAACAGTCAAGAGGACCTTATGAGAATTGAATATTTTCGCATAGAAGATGTAAAACAGATATTGGACACCCTAAAGAAGCATTTCGCAATTGATTTACCTAAAAATAAGTTTTTATTTTAAATCCATTGTAATGTTATCTTTCTTTTTTATCTTTTTTAGATAAGAAAATTCGTTTTTAATCTTGAGCACGATCCACACTCGGAATGGAGTATAATAAAATTAATGTATCTAGGGAAGATTCACTTTGAAGCGACTATTCCCTAGATACTTATGTTGTGATATTTCACGGCGGAATCAATTTAAAAAAGACCTAAAGTTAGGGATTTATCAATAGGTAATGTTGCTCCAATACCTAACCAAAGAGCTACTGTGGTACCGATCAAAAAGACTGTTGTAGCTACTGGACGACGAAATGGATTTTGGAATTTATTGACATTCTCCAAAAAGGGTACTGTCAATAATCCAATTGGTACTGAAACCATTAAAAGAACACCCAATAACTTATTGGGTACTGTGCGGAGTATTTGAAATACGGGAAAGAAGTACCATTCAGGTAATATTTCCAAAGGCGTTGCAAATGGATCCGCCGGTTCACCAATCATTGAAGGTTCTAGAACCGCTAAACCTACGTTACATGCAATAGTACCTAGAATAACTACTGGAAAAATATATAAAAGATCATTTGGCCATGCGGGTTCTCCATAATAATTATGCCCCATGCCTTTAGCCAATTTAGCTCTTAATACAGGATCATTCAAGTCAGGTTTCTTTGTTATTGGGATAGGTGAATTCTTAGTTCTTATGGATCCATCCCCCGAAGGAATCGGACATGATAATTTTTCATCATCCGGCTCGAGCAAGAATCAAAGGAATGAAAGAAATAGATCATAGAAAATCTATATTTCATACATATCCACACATATATAATGAATCTATGTAAGAAAAGATTTCTCAGATTCAATTTTCCAAAGTTACAACTATTCATTGCAAAAAATTCCGTTCTTACAGGTAAATGCTCAATATCCAAGTAGGCTTACAAATTTGATCATGAGCAAGTGCTTTTTGGATTGTCTCGTGTCTTTTGATTGGTGTTTATCCCCGTAACATTTTTATTTTCTTACATACAAACAAAGTATTTACTTGTTACTAATAAAGTCTAGCCCCTTTTTTCCTTAGATCCCCTATTTCACTCCGATAGTCTCATAGATCTGGATCGATGCAGAGGAAATGAATGCATTTCCATACTATAAAATAAAAGAAATAAGTTAAGTGGAATAGATAGAACATTGGATCACGCCGCATCGCTTATTCGATATTCTACGGGATCTTACGGAGCCTATTCATGCATGATATGATTTGGGTATGATCATAGAAAAATTATCCTCAAGCGAACCGGCCTATCCCTGCTATGTATGGGGACTTACGTGGTGGTTGGATGCGGAAACACGTTTGATTGCGAATTCCAACGTGGCGGATCATATATCTGCATGGCCCAATCAATAGTTCAAGTCGCACACTCCCATAATCCATCGTCTCTTCGGAGAATCCACTTCAACTATTCGTATCAAGTAAGTATACAATACTTCAGAGTTGAAGAGAAGTATCCAAATAACATGTCTTATTTTTTCAATAATCCATATTTTTAGCAATAAAATACAAGAGTATTGTTCCTCACCGAAATTATATATGATCAATTACAAATATCTATGATCTGTCTTCTCTATAAAGGACCTGAAATACCTTGCTTACGTATCATTGGGAAATGCATTAACATAAATACGGAAGTAAGAAGAGGCAATACAAAAGTGTGTAAACTATAAAAACGGGTCAGAGTGGATTGGCCAACACTAGTACTTCCGCGTAATAACTCTACCAAAGGCGATCCTATTACAGGAATTGCTTCAGGTACTCCTGTCACGATTTTTACTGCCCAATAACCAATTTGGTCCCAAGGTAAGGAATACCCAGTTACACCAAAAGATGCAGTCAATACGCCCAGAATCACACCTGTAACCCAAGTTAATTCGCGGGGTTTTTTAAATCCACCTGTGAGATACACACGAAATACGTGCAGGATCATCATTAGAACCATCATACTTGCTGACCATCGATGAACTGATCGGATTAACCAACCAAAGTTGGCTTCGGTCATTATGTATTGAACAGAGGAAAAAGCCTCTGTAACGGTCGGACGATAGTAAAAAGTCATAGCAAAACCTGTAGCTACTTGTACTAAAAAACAAGTAAGTGTGATACCCCCGAGACAATAAAATATGTTGACATGAGGAGGAACATATTTACTAGTTATATCATCTGCAATCGCCTGAATCTCGAGACGTTCCTCGAACCAATCATATACTTTATTGAGATAGGTAACCCAAGGAAAGAGACTCCCCCTCTGAGAACCGTATATGAGAATTTCATCTCGTACGGCTCAAGCGGAAACACACAAATACGGGTTTTAACGGATATGTAATAGATAGAAAGTTCAAAACTTCTTAGCTACTTAATTCGATATTTGGATTTGCTCCGAAGATACGAAATAACAAAAATCCGGAATCTATTCTTTGTGATGATAATGCCAAAAATATCAAGTTGGCTCCTCTGTCCTTCTTTTCTTTATGTTAATTGTTACAGGCCTCTTGAATCTTCTATTCCCTATTTCTTTTTTATTTCTTATTTGTTTTTTTTTGTGCGTAATGTGGGTTGACTCTTGTTTTACTATTGTTTGATAGGAATTCTCTTGTTAAGACCCTATGAATCAATTGAAACCTCAGATTCATACTAGAACCACGGTGATTTAATAAAGCCCAAGCTAACGCAAAGGTTCTCTGAGTCAGAACCCTTTGATCATCACTTATTCAATAAATGGATGTAATGACTCCATAAAATCTAGAGAAATAGTTGTCCTTCGATCAAAATCAGTCTGAAGGAATAAAAATCGTTTGATTTAGAAAATACCTATTTAACAAAGTTTTTTTGAGTCCGGTCGCGAGGTCTGACTGAATAGTAGGTATGAATCATAGTTCAAATATTTCTTTTCTTGATCTATTCCATATATTTATATTCTGTGCTCCAGATATTAGAATAAATATCCGACGAGGTAGAATCATCTTGATAGAGATGACAGACCATTCTCTGTATTATCAATAGGATCAATTATAACAAGTCACACACTCATATTCCGGAAATACCGAAACAAAAAATTTCCACGATCGAACTACCAGAATGGGCTAGAAACCCGAGTCTTAAGTAATTTTTTGTTTGATTGAAAAACTAGAACTTTCTAGTTCCTATGAAGCTAACTCATTAAAATTCCATCCAGTAAAACGGAAGAATTATAAATTTCTAAAATAATAGATAGGAATATCGCAAATAGAGCCATTGCGACCCCCATAAGTGGGGTAGTTCCCCAGCCCGGAGCTACTTTACCATATTCCGAATTCAATGGTTTCAATAAACCCCCTACATTAGTAGATCTTGGACGAGATCTAGAACTACCCTCAACAGTTTGTGTAGCCATACCAAAAATCCTATTTAATCATTGCTTAAGATCTGTTGACTTTGTATACCATTTCGTTGTAGTTGTAAATAAATAAATAAACGATCTTATCGTAGATCCATTGTGATCTTGAAGTTATCTAGAAATGGAAACCGCAACCCTAGTCGCCATCTTCATATCTGGTTTACTTGTAAGCTTTACTGGGTACGCTTTATATACCGCTTTTGGGCAACCCTCTCAACAATTAAGAGATCCATTCGAAGAACACGGGGACTAGTTGAAGTAATGAGCCTCCCATACCCATATTGGGAGGCTCATTACTTCAATTGATATAATGAAAAATCATTTCATTTTTTTAGTTGGAACCTTAGGCGGTTCTCGAAAAAAGATAGCGAAAAAAATGATTCCTAAAGTCGAGACTAAGAGGAATGTATAAACCAATGCTTCCATAGATTCGATCGCGGTTTACAATTATAGCTTCCACACCTATTTATTTGGGATCATTAGAAAGAAAAAAAATCAAAGAAAAGATGGTGATTCAAGTCAAGATTTCTCTGATATCTATGTCAAATCAACAAAATAAAATAGAGACGAAAGATACCAGAGTAGTATTGTATCAGACTACTTGTCTTCTTGTAGTTGGATCTCCCAGTTTTTGGAATGCTCCAAATTCCACTTGAGCATCCAAATCTGGATCAATACCAGCAAAAACATCTCTGAACAAGGTTCTAGCGCCATGCCAAATGTGTCCGAAAAAGAAGAGTAAAGCAAACGTAGCATGCCCAAAAGTGAACCAACCCCTCGGACTACTACGAAAAACACCATCAGATTTCAAAGTAGCCCGGTCTAATTCAAAAATTTCACCTAATTGGGCACGTCTAGCATATTTTTTCACAGTAGCGGGATCACTATAACTGACTCCATTGAGTTCCCCACCATAGAACTCCACAGTTACACCTACTTGTTCGACACTATACTTCGATTCTGCCCTTCTAAAAGGAACATCGGCTCTCACAATCCCGTCTCCATCTACCAAAACTACCGGGAATGTTTCAAAAAAAGTAGGCATACGACGTACAAAAAGCTCGCGACCTTCTTTATCTCTAAAGATGGGATGTCCTAACCACCCAACAGCTATGCCATCCCCGCTGTCCATTGAGCCTGCTCTGAATAATCCCCCTTTTGCTGGATTATTACCAATGTAATCATAAAAAGCTAATTTTTCAGGAATTTTAGACCAAGCTTCTGATAAACTCAGATTCTCGGATAGTCCGGCGCCAACTCTTCGATATATTTCTTGCTGGAAGTATCCCTGATCCCACTGATAACGAGTGGGACCAAATAATTCGATTGGGGTAGTTGCTGAACCATACCACATAGTTCCAGCAACTACGAAAGCTGCAAAAAAAACAGCAGCGATACTACTGGAAAGTACAGTTTCAATATTGCCCATACGTAATCCTTTGTATAGCCGTTGAGGCGGACGGACACTAAGATGGAATAGGCCCGCTAATATGCCCAATGTACCCGCTGCAATATGATGAGAGGCTATTCCTCCCGGAACAAAAGGATCAAAACCTTCCGCACCCCACGCTGGATTTACAGATTGCACTTTTCCAGTTAGCCCATAAGGATCGGACACCCATATTCCAGGACCATACAAGCCTGTTACATGAAATGCGCCAAAGCCAAAGCAAGCCAACCCTGAGAGAAATAAATGAATTCCAAAGATCTTGGGCAAATCTAAAGAAGGTTTTCCCGTACGTTCATCAGAGAATATTGCTAGGTCCCAATAGACCCAATGCCAGATAGCTGCCAAGAAGCACAATCCGGAAAAGAAAATATGTGCCCCCGCCACACCTTCATAACTCCAAATACCCGGATTCGTTATAGTTCCTCCTGAAATACTCCAACCGCCCCATGAATTGGTTATTCCTAAGCGAGTCATGAAAGGTATAACGAACATACCTTGTCTCCACATTGGATCAAGAACGGGGTCAGAGGGATCAAAAACCGCTAATTCGTATAGAGCCATCGAACCGGCCCAACCAGAAACTAGAGCTGTATGCATTATATGGACAGAAATCAATCGACCGGGATCATTCAATACGACAGTATGAACACGATACCAAGGCAAACCCATGGAAATACCCCTTTTTCAAAAATAAATAGAAACTATGTAACTTTATCGCATTGGAAAAGACTATACTCTGTACCTAATCTTTTCAGTAGATTCTGTATGAGAAAGGGTTAATATTTATTCTGTTCCTATTGAAAATAAGGGAACATTTATGTTCGTAAGAACAAAGAGAAGCAGATTTATTCTATACCGGATAAGTACCAATACGCAATGGGGATTGAGCCCTTTTTGGGGAACGAATGTATAGATACTTGTTTATCATTCACACGATCGCCCCATTCGTTAAAATGGGTTCTTTATTCATTCTATCTTTTTCTATGAGCCTTACAATCTATGTTTAATATGTATAAAATACAATAAAAAGAAAAAAAAAATTATGAAGACAACAAACCCATTGTTACGTTTCCATATTAAAGTGAAGTATAGTACCTCATTTTTTTTCATTCATTTAATGCCCCTTGGTGTTCCAAAAGTGCCTTTTCGGAGTCCTGGAGAGGAAGATGCAGCTTGGGTTGACTTATAGTGCGACTTGTCAGACATATTGGGTCATATGGGATTTACCCGTTCTCTCTCCCGATCGAGATATCCTCTCTTTTGCCTAAGAAATATTGATTGAACCATCAATCATTCGGAGCGCGAAGTGCAATTAGATCAATTTATATTTGGGATCCATATTATCAATTAGAAGAATTTATGGTTGACTTGGACCGATAAAATAAAGTATCCAGGCTCCGTTCAGAAAATACCAAATTGGTAATATATGTACGATTACTACTTGTATCATAAACATTCTTATGTTTACTATAGGAATGATCTCAAACTGCCAATCAATGGAATAATGGTATGATGAATACATTGAATAGCTGAGAGAAAGCATGAAACGAATAAAAAAAAAAGAAGTCGTAGAAAAAAGAAGTGGTACTGAGATCATTTGCCCTATATGTGTAAATAGAATTCCGACAGATCTTTACCCGGAGTAGAACATGAACCTAAAAGAATTGAAAGGGCCCATTCAGGAACAAGAAAATTACATCGTGATTTGAATTTCGATGAAACAATACATCAATGGAGGTTAGTTCACTAAGTTCAGTCATTTTTTTTTTTTTTAAGGGAGGCCCCATGTTTTTTGAAAAATGGAAAAAGCCCTTCACCTTCATTAGAAAAACAAAAATCTG